AATTCGATTATTGTATATAAATACACTTTTTGTCGAACAAAGCAATCGGACGTAATCAAGATAGGATCAGAAAATTATGATCAACATTATAGCATTGGCCTGTTTTGTCAGTCGCACTAATCTGATTAGGAAAGGAAAAGAGGACTATTAATGAAAATAACTAAATAATAAATACCACGTTCTTTCTTTTTATGGAGGATTTTGGACAGATAGGGCTCGATAAAACTATTTATGTCATGACATAGAAATGCATTGCACAACAATGCACAGTTCTATTTTTGATTTTTTATTTACTTCCAATTTTTTTACTTTACTTAAAAAAAAGAAAAAATTATATATTATTATATATTAATATAATAATAAGAAATGACACTTTGATTCTATATGATTTAATTCTATATCATAGATATGAAACTAGTCCTTATTCTGATTGTTGTTTCATTCAATAACAAGCATTTTTTTTTGTTTTCAAATAAAGCAAAATCCTTTTTTCTATGCTATGATTTGGAACAAAAAAAGGGCCCGGCTAGGTACTGACCAGGCCAGGCCGTGAAAAGAAAATAAAAAAAGATCTTTCGGAAGAAGAGAGATTCTTTATTTTTTTTCTTAGAAATATCTCTTTCAAGCTTTTTTCGAGCTTTTTCTTTATCTAAATAGGATTGCTTATAAAAGTGATATATATTAAAGTTGTATATATCAATATATGAAAATAATATCTAAAAAAATAGATAAAGAGGGGATTTTTTCAAGCATTACTTTTTTATGTAATGGAACTATGTAACATAGTAATTATCCTTTTCAATTCGGAGAGATGGCTGAGTGGACTAAAGCGTCGGATTGCTAATCCGTTGTACGACTTTTCGTACCGAGGGTTCGAATCCCTCTCTTTCCGTTTCCGTTGAGGATTTGGTATTTTATTTACAAATTCCAATTTTTCGAACCCTTTTTTTTTTTTATTTATTTATATTGACTTTTTTGATTTCTATTTAATAGCGAAAATCCTAAGAACATTGAAAAATTAAGCAAGTAAAAGAAAAGGCCTCTTTTTTATTCTTCACGTCCAGGATTACGTCCCGGATCGTTAGATAGGAATCCGAAGATGAAGAGAGAAACAAAGAATATCACTACTGTGTAAACAAAGAGTTTGAGAGTAAGCATTACACAATCTCCAAGATCATTTTTTTTGAAAAAAAAAAAGAGAATAGATTCTCCATTTTTATACCACATATCCTATTTTGACACCAATAAATGAAAGGATTTCCATAAATGAAATAAAAAAATTTCAGAAATTCATTTGTAATAAGAATCGATTCTTTCATTACAAAAAAATTTCTTTCCGACTCCCATATTGTGAGGACTCTAATAAGATCTTTCAATAAATGAAATCAGAATCAGGAAATGGGGTGATTGAGATTTATCGAAACCATCTAAGAATTGTTTAAATCGAGGGTTCATTCATAGTCTAAGACTTATCTGATCTTATCCGTTGTTAGAATTTTTTTCTCGAATAACTCATGTCTAGGGTAGTAGTAAAGATTTTATCGAAAACTTACAGCAGCTTGCCAAACAAAGGCTAATAGAAAAAAGAAAAGGGGTATTACTGGCATAATATCTACGATTGGATTCAAAAAAGCGTAGGCCTCAGGCAATTTGGCTAAGAAAAAACTACTCGAATAAAGGGCGGAATTAAGACAGATCAAACTAAAGATATTAAGCATAACAAACATTTTTTTTTATTGGACTTGGTTGGAGATAATTGTATTTTGATTGAGTTAATATAATAATATATTATTGATAATTGATATACGGTAAAAATGACGAACGTAAGGTAGACCAAAAAATCTTTTTTTTGAACTGACCCAATCAAAAATTCTTCTATTTTCTTTTACGAATTGAAGAAATCATCCTTTCATACAATATCTTAATTGAATTATATGTAATGATCAATAAATAAAGTTTAATTCTATATCTACACGTGTCTCAAAATCCTAGGAACAATATAGTCCGTCGATATATGGACTGGAATTGACGAATAACCAATACCAATACTAGTGTTTTGTAGTATCGAATAGAAATCTAAATGGGGCGTAGCCAAGTGGTAAGGCAACGGGTTTTGGTCCCGCTATTCGGAGGTTCGAATCCTTCCGTCCCAGGAAATACATATTATTTGTAGAAAATACCTATTTAATATATAGAAATAGACATTATCAGAATAATGAAAGATTGTCTTTGTTTTTAACTAACATCTCTTTAAGATATAAGAATAAAATAGGGAATGGATATAATGTGATTCTTGTTTCTGATTTTTAATCATTCTATTTTTCTCTGAATCATATCTTTTTCACAAATTGAGTTCAAATAACATACATACAGATAGATGGAGCTATATTGGATTGGGATCCAGGTAAGGTAAGAAGATAGATCACAACACAAACAAGAATTTGAAATAAATTCAAAAGGGGTTGAATGCACCTTTCATCATATATCCATTCCCTTACGATATTCTTATTTTAGTTAATTATTTCGAATTATATCCCTTATAATAAGAAAGAGTGAATCAACAAAGGAAGATATCAATTTCAATAGTTGTGTCTGTACAAATTTTTTTAACAAATCATCAAGTTAGATACGTAACACGTGTATTTTCTTTGAGCCTCATTTTTAGGTATTTCAACTCGTATTTGATTTGGCTCTATGTAAATCCCTGTAATAATAGAGAGGGTTAAATTCATGCATGCTATTCGATTCCCCCTGCTTTAAATAAAAATTATTGAACCTCCAGTCAAAGAAAGAAACTATGCGAAAAATGAGGAAATACTTAACTTAATGTATTATTATCGTTCTATTCTATTTCAGTGATAAGGTTTTTTGGTTTTTTTGAAAAAGAGTTTTGATTTGTTAATTTGTAATAATATTCAACATAGAATATTCTTAATTATTAAGTCCAATGACAGCCGTTCAGTCTATCTCATAGAGGGAATTCCTTATTTTTTCTTTCGCTTTCGGATTTTCGTTTGAAGTATGAAATGAAAAAAAAAAAGAGCCTAAAATTTCCTTTACATCAACCTTTTTTATCCATTATGCACTCCAAAAAATAAATTCTATTTTTTCACAATCTCTATTTTTTTAATCACTGAGGTTTAATTCAAAGATGGATTTTTTTATGATGATCAACGCGATCCTTAGTAAGACTTTATTCAAATGGTGATATGAGATAAGAATTCTTTCAATTTTCAACTAAATAACTATTTTAATGATTTCTTATAAGTATTTGATACTTGAAGAAGTGTGAGATTGTTGAATATATCCTATCACCTTACTTGAAGCTGAAATGTAGATTCAATAAAAAGAACTTTTTTATTCGTAATATTTAGAAATTGTGTAGAAATTAATAAAGAAAATCAAAAAAATATTGGATTATCCAATAAAATAAAAAAGGCATTGAAATGAAATTCATGACAAGATTTCTTTAGAAACCCCGGATTCATATATTATCATATAAAAGAAGAAAAAATAGAGATTCCTACGAAACGATCAAAGAAATGACTATTCATGATTCGATAATTGAATCAATTATATACCAGTTGCAAACTAGAGGAATGTTATGGTAAAACTTCGTTTGAAACGATGTGGTAAAAAGCAACGTGCGACTTGACAGACATGATCAGCTGTGGATTCTTACAACCACCACTTTCTATTCTATAGAAAATAGAAATGAAGGTGCTCTTGGCTCGACATCCTTTCTTCTGTTCCACTAGAACCTTGGTTTTTTTTGTTGGGGTTTAATGTTAACAGTATGGGATGTAGCTCGAGTAGAAAGTATTGATTCGTTTCTCAGGGGTAAGGGTCTAGGGTTAATGCCAATTAAAAAGTTGGAACAACTTCGTAAGTATATTTTCGATCTAGAAATCGAAAGGATCCAATTCGAGCAAGTTTCAAATAAAAAAAAAAAGGAAAATTTGTTGGAATTAGTGAAACTCTTTTGATCAAAAATGTATCATGCGGGAATCTTCCGTTCGTATAATTCTTTGATAGAAAGAAATCATAAAAAAGGGCATGTTGCTGTCATTTTGAAATGATTAAAATTCACCGAAGTAATGTCTAAACCCAATGATTCAAGGCAAAGATAAAGTATTTTGGAACAAGAAAATGCCCTTTTTCAACTGTCTCGACAACTAGATCAAGGAAAGGATAAAGAATCCAAATATATTCTAAATGAGACAAAGAAAAGGGGGTTAGAGACCACTCAAAAATGAAATAACTAAGGCTTTTCTTTTGAGCTATTTTAGAGTTATCCAACTTGAGTTATGAGAATACAAATGATTTTTTTTTTTCGATAAAGAGGAATAAAAAAGTATTAAATAGTCCATAGTCTAATTGATTTGATGATGTTATGGATCTATTTAACATTCTAATTCTATAGATAGATCTAACTTTTCATTTCTCGAGCCGTATGAGGAGAAAACTTCGTATACGTTTCTAGGGGGGGTTATAGTTCATCTACATCTATCCCAATGAGCCCTTTATCGAATCGTTGCAATTGATGTGCGATCCCGAAGAGAGGGAAGAGATCTTCGGAAAGTGGGTTTTTATGATCCTATAAATAATCAAACCTATTTAAATATTCCTGGTATTCTCTATTTTCTTGAAAAGGGCGCTCAACCTACAGGAACTGTTTATGATATTTTAAAGAAAGCAGGGGTTTTTACAGAATTTCGTCTTAATCAAACGAAAGTCAATTAATGAAATAAATAAACACAGAGAGAAGAGGGGGGGGTGATTCGTATATAGTTTTTTATAACTTTTTTATACAATTTTCCCCTCCCTCTCTTTTACTCTTTTTTATTATTGTTTCCATAGAATGAATACTATGTTCTATAATGATAAAAATCGATTTTGATCCTATCATTTTATTGATATAAGATAGATAGAAAATTGATATAAGATAGATAGAAAAAGATCAAGTGAATAAATGAAGTAATTGGATCGGAGAGACATAT